ATTTCAAAATCCATTTCGTCGTCCAGTAGCTACAACCGTCTTTTTGATTGGTACTGCAGTAGCCCTTTGGTTGGGTATTGGAGCAACATTACCTATTGATAAATCTCTAACTTTAGGTCTTTTTCAAATTGATTCCACCGTGAAATAAAATATCACAACGTATCTTTCTAGGGAAGTGAATCTTCCCTAGATACGTTTATTCCAGTTAATTCTGAATCTATATTTAATATAATATACGGATCGTGCTGAATAAATTTAAGCAAAAAAAAAAAGATGAAATCATTCCAATTCCAATGGACTTCAACAAATAAAAAACTTATTCTTAGGTAAATCAATTACGAAATGTTTTTGTATAATGACCAATATCTGTTTTACATCTTCTATGCGAAAATGTTCAATTTTCATAAGATCTTCTTGACTCTTATTCAAAAGGTCTAATAATGTATGTATATTGGACCTTTTGAGGCAATTATAGGTCCTCGAAGGCAATTCTAATTGGTCAATAAAAAAACATTTCAATTCGATTTCTTTTTTTTTTCTTAGTTTATCCAATCCATCATGAAAAGTGAAAAAGGGTAAAGTAACCCTATTTTGATTGTCCTCTATATTTTTATCTTGTTCTTCTGCATGTAGAAACGGAATAAATAAATCAATCAAATTACGGGAGGCTTCGTAAAGTGCTTCTTTAGGAGTTAAACTTCCATTCGTCCATATTTCGAGAAAAAGTATCTCTTGTTTTTCATTCCCATTACTATAAGAATGAATACTATGATTTGCATTTCGAACAGGCATGAATACAGCATTTATTGGATAACTTCCTTCTTCAGCGTTATTTGGTGTTTTCATACGATATCCTCGATTACTCTCGATTTGTAATCCAATACAAAAATCAATTGGTTCCGTCAGGCTAGCTATATGCTGTGTAGTATCAACGATTTCCACAGAAGGTGGTGAGATGATGTCTTGAGCAGTTACATATCCAGGACCCTTGACGCAAATAGATGCGTCGCGAGTTCCATACAGATTACTTTTCAATACAATTTCTTTCAAATTCATTAAAATTTCATGTACGGATTCTTCAATACCTTCTATGGTAGAATATTCATGTGGTATCTTTTCAGATTTTGCGCGTGTAATACATGTTCCTTCTATTTCTCCAAGCAAAGCCCTTCGCATCGCAATGCCTATTGTATCAGCTTGACCTTTCATAAGCGGAGACAGAATAAAACGTCCATAATAAAAACGCTTACTGTCTTCTCTTGATTCAACACACTTCCACTGTAGTGTCCGAGTAGATACTGCTACTTCTTCTCGAAACATAGTCATATTATTTGATCCGATCATTTAATCATTTCTTTCTCTTGAAATTCGTTCAATTCTCAATTCTTATTTCTATATACGCCTTTTTTTAGGAGGCCTACACCCATTATGTGGCATAGGGGTTACGTCTCTGACAAAACTTAATAGTATACCACTTCTACGAATGGCTCGTAGTGCTGCATCTCTTCCAAGACCAGGACCCTTTATCATAACTTCTGCTCGTTGCATACCCTGATCTACTACTGTACGAATAGCGTTTGCGGCTGCGGTTTGGGCAGCAAACGGCGTCCCTCTTCTTGTGCCCTTGAAGCCGCAAGTACCGGCGGAGGACCAAGAAACAACCCGACCCCGTATATCTGTGATTGTTACAATGGTATTGTTGAAACTTGCTTGAACATGAATAACCCCTTTTGGTATTCGACGTCCAGTCTTACGTGAACTAATGCGCCCACTCCTACGTGAGCCAATTCTTGTTATGGTTTTTGTCATATTTTATCATCTCCTAAATATGAGTCAGAAATATACGTATATTTTATTTTCATGTCAAAATGGGTCCTTTATTTGTTTGTGTATTGAGTCCTTTGGAGAGTCTCTAAAAAAAAAATTATCCCTGTCTCTGTTTATGCCTCGGGTTGAAACAAATTACTATAATTCGTCCCCGCCTGCGGATCAGTCGACATTTTTCACAAATTTTACGAACGGACGCCCTAATTTTCATATTTGTTTCTCCTTAATTTTATTTTAATTTGGAATCTACTCCTTCGAAGAAAAGAAAATAAGTCTCTTGAAATTTGGAACCTCCGATTGTATCCGAACGAGAGGAATGTTGAAAAGTCACTACGAACCCGAAACATACCATTGGAAAGTGATTCAGTAATTAAACCTTCATGAATCCATTTTTGTTCTTTCATTCCAGGTAACCCCTTTAATTATCAACTCATGGAGTAGGAGTGATATTAGACAACCCTTCCTCTTTTTTCAAAAAAAAAATAGGAAGTTTTCCTACGGATGCAATTCGTAGATCATAAAGATCACCATATATATAACAAAATTTCTCCCCCGATTCCTTCTAGTCGAGCCTCTCGGTCTGTCATTATACCTCGAGAAGTCGAAAGAATTACAATACCCATTCCTCCTAAAATCCTAGGAATTCGTTGATGGTTGGAATAGATTCGTAGGCCGGGTCGGCTGATACGTTTTAAAACAGTTCTATATGGCCCTTTTCTATTCCTTCTATGTCGCAGAGTTGAAACCAAGAAATATTTCTTGCTTACTCGATGTTTTCTCACATTTTCGATAAAGCCTTCGCGTAGAAGTATTTTAACAATGTTTTCAGTGATATTTGTAGATGCTATTCGAACCGTTCCTTTTTTATCCATGTCAGCATTTCGTATAGAAGTTATTATTTCGGCAATAGTGTCCCTACCCATGATGAACTATAATTATTGGTGCCTCCGGGTTTTTATATAATCAGCATGCTCTACTCTTTTTTTTTCATGAATTATTAAAGGTATATGCGTGAGAAACAATCTACTAATGCATTCTACTAATTAATGGAATCTAATTCAGTTCAGATATCTTACTATGAACCTCCCTTTTTTTATGTTTTATTATGTTTTCATCTATTAGTATTTATTTAGAATCTATTTATAATACCTCAGGAGCTAATGAGACTATTTTAGTAAAATTCAACTGTCTCAATTCCCGAGCGATCGCACCAAAAACTCGAGTTCCTTTGGGATTTCCTTCTTGATCAATGACAACTGCTGCATTGTCATCATATTGTATTATCATACCATTGTCACGTTTGAGTTCTTTACATGTACGTACAATTACAGCTCTGATCACTTCTGATCTTTGTAGAGGCATATTGGGAACTGCTTCTTTGATTACAGCAACAATAACGTCACCAATATGAGCATATCGGCGATTACTAGCTCCTATGATTCGAATACACATTAATTCTCTAGCCCCGCTGTTGTCCGCTACATTTAAATAGGTCTGAGGTTGAATCATATCATTCTTATTATTTTTCTCTTTTTTCTTTCAATGCTAACTAACTAAAGGGCGAAGAAAAAAAGAAGAAAGATTGTTTGTCCAGAAATAAAAAAACTGCGGTTTTTTCATCACAAGGCCCCTTTCCTTTCGTTCCATATCCCTATCCCGCAATAACGAATTGAGTTCGTATAGGCATTTTGGACGCAGCTATAGAAATAGCTTCTCTGGCTACAATTTCTGATACTCCACCCATTTCATAAAGTATTCGACCCGGTTTAACGACGGATACCCAATATTCGGGAGATCCTTTCCCCGAACCCATACGTGTTTCGGTAGGCCTTACTGTAACAGGTTTGTCTGGAAATATACGTACCCATATTTTTCCACCACGACGCGCATATCGTGCCATGGCTCGTCGCCCCGCTTCTATTTGTCTAGATGTGATCCAAGCGGGTTCAAGTGCCTGAAGGGCGTATCCGCCGAAACAAATTCGATTGCCTCGATAAGATATTCCCTTCATTCTTCCTCTATGTTGTTTACGAAATCTGGTTCTTTTGGGGTTATAGTTGATGGTTGTTTCTCAATGCCATCTCTACTGCAGAACTGGACATGAGAGTTTCTTCTCATCCAGCTCCTCGCGAATGAAACGATTAAATAATATTGTATATATTTTGAATTGAATGAATAATGAATCATGGAATTTTTTGAGATATAATCTGTCACGTACACGTAGGAATAAAATAAAATGATAAATTCCATTTTATAATTAATGAATCTTCATTTATTTTTACCTTTATTTTATTTATTTTTATTGAATTGCCCAAAACTTAGCAATCCAGTAAGGCTTTCGCGGGCGAATATTTGCTCTTTCAACATCCCTTTCATTCGTAGGGGCGTTCCATGACCTATCAGAATAAATGAATTGGTTCTTGGCTCGTTCCGCCATCCCACCCAATGAATCATTAGGATTCGTTTTCAAGGGAATCTTCCTCAGTCACAGGTTCTGTCGTTCCCATCGCTTCTCGATTAATGACTAGGCCCGAACTCTGCAATGGAGCTCCTAATAAAATTTGTTCCTGAATCAATCTTCTCAGTCTTTATTGACTCGGCGCTCTTTATTCTTTTTTATTTTTCGTATAAATTGTATTCATATTCATCGAATCTAATTATTAATTATGGACGAATACATTAATGCTTTATTACATTGCCTTTTATAAGATAGTTCATAGACCATACATATTGGAATCATATATCATTGCTATTCTTTTTCTTTCTTTCTCTCACCCCTCCATTTATCCATATCCCTTTGTTTTTGCTTCACAACCTTATAGATTGATTTTTCTTTTATGTAAAAAAAAATGCTTCAGTTGCTACAACAATATGATCAATACATCATATAGCGACTGGTTCCTTGGATCCAGATAATACGAAGCAATGAGCTGGTTATTAGTTATATAGTTATTAGTTCATACTAGGGGATGGCCCTTTGTTTTTTAATCCTAACCTAACTCTAAATAAAAAACCAACGAGTCACACACTAAGCATAGCAATTATATGGAGATGGAGTCAATCGAATTGTTATTCAACCCTATAGAATTAAGAATTCGAAAAAATTCTCATTTTTTTGATTGAACGGAAAAAAATGAACGAGTTTGTGATTTTTTATTCAATTGCCGGATGGA